TGTAATTAAACTCGGCTCAATCCTTTTATTTAGTAAAAGAGATTGAGCCGAAGAAAAATACAAGGACTTTATATAATATATATATTTTGGATTTAAGATCTTGTATATCTATACTTGGTATATCTATATAAGTATAGATATATCCAAAATAAAGAAAATAAAAGACTAAGCAACTCAAAAAAAAGTTTCTATTGTTGTGGTGGATCCACAATTAATCCTATGGATCAGGATTGGAGTATTTTTTTATATCCTGTAGTTTTGACCCACGAATCGAGCCAAGTATCACACACAACCCCTTACTACCTCATCCCATCCTGTATATTGTCCTTTTCGGTCTATGTCGGAATAGAAATCGATTATTCGACGAGTTTTACGAAAAAATTCTTCATAAGCAAACGAACAAATAGTTCTTTTTTTTTTTTTTTTTTTACAAATTTAACACGACATGGGAAACTCCTTTTTCTATTTCTAACCGAAAAAGGTTCCATCATATAATATATAATGAAGTGAGAGCCCGGATTCCCACAAAAAGGAATCGTTTCTTTCAATCCTCGCTCATTCTTAGTTATAGTTAATAATCCTAGTGATTGGATTTAGATGCTTATTCTGATAAGAAATGAAATATTCAAACGATTTGTTTTTTATTTTTATCGAATGACTATTCATCTCTTTTATTTTTATGTAAATTGGGGGCAAAAAAGCTCTATGGAAAAACGGTGGTTCAATTCAATGTTGTCTAATGAAGAGTTCAAATTCAGGTGTGGACTAAGTCAAGCAATGGACAGTCTTGGTCCTATTGAAAGTACCGGTGGAAGTAGAAGTAAAGACCAGGTTATAACTGATACGGGTAAAAACATTCCTCATTCGAGTGATAGTGGCAGTAATGTTGATCATTTATTTGGCGCTAGGAATATTCGGAATTTCATCTCTGATGACACCTTTTTAGTTAGGGATAGTAATGGGGACAGTTATTCCATATATTTTGATATTGAAAATCAGATTTTTGAGATTGACAATGATCCCTCGTTTCTGGATGAAGTAGAAAGTTCGTTTTATAGTTATCTGAATAATGAATCCAAGAGTGACGACCCCCACTCTGATCATTGCATGTATGATACTAAATATAGTTGGAATAATTACATTAATAGTTGCATTGACAGTTATCTTCGTTCTCAAATCCGTATTGATAGTAGCGACAATTACATTGATAGTTACATTTATGGCGAAAGTGGAAATAGTAGTGAAAGCAAAAATTACAATACTAATACAAAGGATAGTGATTTAACTCAAAGTTCGGATGATCTCGATGTAACTCAAAAGTACAGGCATTTATGGGTCCAATGCGAAAATTGCTATGGATTAAATTATAAGAAATTTTTTAAGTCAAAAATGAATATTTGTGAGCAATGTGGATCTCATTTGAAAATGAGTAGTTCAGATAGAATCGAACTTTTGATTGATCCGGGTACTTGGGGTCCTTTGGATGAAGACATGGTTTCTCTGGATCCCATTGAATTTCATTCGGAGGAGGAACCTTATAAAGATCGTATTGATTCTTATCAAAGAAAGACGGGATTAACTGAAGCTGTTCAAACAGGTATAGGTCAGCTAAATGGTATTCCCATAGCAATTGGAGTTATGGATTTTCAGTTTATGGGGGGTAGTATGGGATCTGTAGTAGGCGAGAAAATAACCCGTTTGATCGAATATGCTACAAATAAAGTTCTACCTCTTATTCTAGTGTGTGCTTCTGGAGGAGCACGTATGCAAGAAGGAAGTTTGAGCTTGATGCAAATGGCTAAAATATCCTCTGCCTTATATAATTATCAATTAAATAAAAGGCTATTTTATGTATCCATCCTTACATCTCCTACTACTGGTGGGGTGACAGCTAGTTTTGGTATGTTAGGGGATATCATTATTGCCGAACCCAACGCTTACATTGCATTTGCGGGTAAAAGAGTAATTGAACAAACATTGAATAAGACAGTACCTGAGGGTTCACAAACGGCTGAATACTTATTCTATAAGGGCTTATTCGACCCAATTGTACCACGTAATCCTTTAAAGGGTGTTCTGAGTGAGTTATTTCAGCTCCACACTTTCTTTCCTTTGACTTTGAATACAAATTCAATTAAGTAGCGTTTTTAAAATTATATTGTGAATTAATTATCAGAATCAAAGTTAAAATCAGAAGAATGAGGTTTGCGTTTTCTTTGGTGATATAAGATCTAATTGTAATAAAGAATCAAACAAAAATTGCCAATTGTTTTTACCATGTTCTTGATTAGTAATAGTAGTAATCAGACAGTAAGATAAAAGAGCGGATTGGATTCTTCTTTTCGCGAAATTAAGCAAGGTAAAATAAAACGAATTTCATGTTATCCTTTACGTATGTATAGATAATAGAAATAGAATTCAAATATATATCGAAATAGAAAGAGATGTCTTGCATTTTTATATATCTCCCGCCAACTCCCATTTTTACTAAAAATGGAGTCGGATTCTAACGAAAATCTTTCGGAAATTTGTAAGAAACTTTTTCTTTTTCATTTCGTTCTACATTACTTGCACTTATTATATACTCACTTATAGTTATAGTATAATTATTATAAGATATCTTTATAACACTATTAATAATAACAGGTACAAATATTTAATCGAGGTACCCATCCTATGACAACTCTTAACTTACCCTCTATTTTTGTGCCTTTGGTGGGTCTAGTATTTCCAGCAATTGCAATGGCTTCTTTATCTCTTCATGTTCAAAAAAACAAAATTTTTTAGATTAGACTTGGATCATAACACGAATAAATATTTATGGTATAAACTTCCTACGAATATACATGTGGAAAATGTACGGGTAAATGAATTCTAATTCGATATATATATTATAGTATAGGTTAAGATAAAAATAGATTGGAATCCGCCGATGCCGATGTCTGAACCGGAAGTCCATATATCTAAATGTATGTAGATCTCCATAGGAGAGTCTAAGAAGGGGATGTTCTTATTTTAGATCGAACCAATTCAATTTGATGAATTATCCCGAAAGGTTCACGCCCGAATAGTGCTAGTTGATGAGAGTTACTTCGGAAACAAAAAAAAAGAGTAAAGTCAAATTCGTTTGGGTTATTCTCTCAATTTCAATAAAAAGCACCTGGATCTAGTATGAGTTGGCGATCAGAACATATATGGATAGAACTTATAGCGGGATCTCGAAAAACAAGTAATTTCTGCTGGGCTTTTATCCTTTTTTTCGGTTCATTAGGATTTTTGTTGGTTGGAATTTCCAGTTATCTTGGTAGAAATTTGATATCTTTATTTCCATCTCAGCAAATCCTTTTTTTTCCGCAAGGGATCGTGATGTCTTTCTATGGAATCGCGGGTCTTTTTATTAGTTCCTATTTGTGGTGCACAATTTCGTGGAATGTGGGTAGTGGTTATGATCGATTCGATCGAAAAGAGGGAATAGTGCGTATTTTTCGTTGGGGATTTCCTGGAAAAAATCGTCGCATCTTCCTCCGATTCCTTCTGAAAGAAATTCAGTCCATCCGAATAGAAGTTAAAGAGGGTATTTATGCCCGCCGTGTCCTTTATATGGAAATCAAGGGCCGGGGGTCCGTTCCTTTGACTCGTACCGACGAGAATTTGACTCCGCGAGAAATTGAACAAAAAGCTGCGGAATTGGCCTATTTCTTGCGTGTACCAATTGAAGTATTTTGAAATGATAAAAAGCTTTCTTTCCTTTCTTATCATTATCAGAAGGAAAATCCTCTCCCCCTTTCGATAGTTATAGCATAAAGCATAACTTATTTATTAACGGAGGGTTTACTCATAATGCTCATTCAAGCCAAAGTAGACGTATATGGTATGGAACAGCCATAAAAAACGAAATTTATTTATTGTTATTATTTCTTCACTTGAAGCTGAAGCGGGCTCTTACTTTTTTTTTCTTTTCTTTCTAGATTCAAGAATTAACCAACGAATCGCAAAACAAACAAACGGGGACTAGATTCGTAGGTTCGATACCTTGTAATAGAACTCATGCTTAATAGAAATCTTAGATCATATGGAATCGACGAAAGGGGCGGGTTCATTAAAAATTCACAGACGAAAAAAATGGCAAAAAAGAAAGCAGTCACTCCCCTTCTATATCTTGTATCTATAGTTTTTTTGCCCTGGGGGATCTCTCTCTCATTTCAAAAAAGTCTGGCATCTTGGGTTACTAATTGGTGGAATACTACACAATCCGAAACCTTTTTGAATGATATTCAAGAAAAGAGTATTATAGAAAAATTCATGGAATTAGAGGAACTCATCTTGTTGGATGAAATGATAAAAGAATACCCGGAGACATATCTACAAAAACTGAGTATAGGAATCCACAAAGAAACGATCCAATTAATCAAGATGCACAACGAGGGTCGGATCCATACGATTTTACACTTCTCGACAAATATAGTCTGTTTCGTTATTCTAGTTGGTTATTCTATTCTAGGTAATGAAGAACTTGTTATTCTTAACTCGTGGGTTCAGGAATTCCTATATAACTTAAGCGACACAATAAAAGCTTTTTCTATTCTTTTATTAACGGATTTATGTATCGGATTCCATTCACCCCACGGTTGGGAACTAATGCTGGGTTCTGTCTACAAAGATTTTGGATTTACTCATAATGATCAAATTATATCGGGCCTTGTTTCCACTTTTCCAGTCATTCTAGATACAATTTTAAAATATTGGATCTTCCGTTATTTAAATCGTGTATCTCCGTCACTTGTAGTGATTTATCATTCAATGAATGACTGAAAAAGATATTAATCCAAATATATTTATTCTAATATTTGTTATGGACATAAGCAAGGCGTTTAAAACTGTACTTCCTCGTTCTATTTAGACCCATCCGGGGATTCCTCCTATATTCCAGTAAAATTATTTCAGTAAATAGCAGAATCTTGGATAGGAAACTAACTATATTAGCGACCTACCTAATTTAT